TTTGATGAAAAAAATTTATGAAAAAAGAAAAGCCCCTTATCGGATTTGAACCGATGACTTACGCCTTACCATGGCGTTACTCTACCACTGAGTTAAAGGGGCCTTATTTAATTTAATTCCCGAATGAGTTACTATGTAGATAAAATGCACATCTATTATATACATAAGTATATATAGTAGACTCCTAGTGGCTGATTTTTGAATAATCAAATGGTTTTGCCTAGCAAGTTTAGAATTGTTTCAAGTTGAACTAAAGTCTTAGACAAAATTTTCGATAACTTCTGGATCCCGCTTACTAGATTTAGTTTCTAGATTTATTTTAGTAGATTTATATAGAGAATGTCGATTCTAATGAACGATTCATGAATATGAATGACGAATCCAAAAATTGGATACAATTCTGAAAAACGGAAAGATCCCTCGGATCTAATCATATCATTTCATTCTATTGACAATTTCAAAAAACGGATCATACTATGATCATAGTATGAGGGCAGTTAGGCAAGTTGGCCCCCATCGTCTAGTGGTCTAGGACATCTCTCTTTCAAGGAGGCAACGGGGATTCGAATTCCCCTGGGGGTAGGGTACTACGAAAGGAAGTTGATCATGGATTCCCAATAAGCCTAAAACGGCTTCTTCCTGGGTCGATGCCCGAGCGGTTAATGGGGACGGACTGTAAATTCGTTGGCAATATGTCTACGCTGGTTCAAATCCAGCTCGGCCCAAAAATTCGCCAATCTACCATGAGATGGTATAACCCTTCAGAAATACCCCATACGAAGATAAAAAAAGAATCCCATTTTCTGCTAGATCCCTTATTTCCCTGGGATTGTAGTTCAATTGGTTAGAGCACCGCCCTGTCAAGGCGGAAGCTGCGGGTTCGAGCCCCGCCAGTCCCGACGGATCCAATATCCAATAAATACATCAATTCATTTGTCCCTGTCGATGAACTAGTAAAGGGGGTCGGGGGCATACTTTCATTCCCAAAGAAAAAAAGAGTCTTTATTTATTTTTTTCTTTCCTACTACTATATTTTCCATTTTGTTTTCATTTGAAGGGCCCGCGAAGAAATCCCAACCCCTTAAAATTCAAATAATGAATTTGAGGAATATTAGATCTTTTCTACCGGCCTCGTCTTTTTCAAACTTCTTTATCTTCCAAAAAATCACAGTCAAAAAGGGAGTTTGGAACTTAACTCTTTTTTTCCATTTCGCTTTTCTTGTTTGTTTAGGTTTGTAACTATGTGATTAATCGAGGTGAAAGGGCAATCTGATGATCCTTCATCAACTGATTGTCCAAGGAAGACGCAAGGCAGGTTATAGAAAAAAACAAGGAAAGGGATGATAAATAAAGGAATTTTGGATTGATTGAATCAGGAATCCAAATTTGGATTCGGTATGGATAAAAGAACTTCCTATGTTATACTATTCAAGTCTCGACGACGAATTGATTTGATAGATCAGATATTGTTATTCATGATCTTGATCCGATTCAAGATCATCGAGAGGTAATTCATTGAATTTCCAGACGAAAGGTTTATCATCTCTAGGGGATTAAATCCCGAGTTATTGCGAAGTAAAAAAACCGATGAGATTATGGAAGTAAATATTCTTGCATTTATTGCGACTGCACTATTCATTCTAGTTCCTACTGCTTTTCTACTTATCATTTACGTAAAAACAGTCAGTCAAAATGATTGATTCAATTGAATTTGAAAATTCATTTGAATGAAACTTTCCTTCTGAGTTCTTATCAAAAATGGACGAAGTCAAATCAAAAGGATTCCAATTTCACGTCTTAACTTAAATAAAATGAGCGGACTAGAATCGGCAGTATTCTAAGAGATAGCTAGTATGGTAGAAATCGATGAATCTTTCTTTCTACTATACTAGCTATCTCTTAGTGTATAAAATCTATAAAGTTGCAATCTAGAATAAAGATAAGGGCTTAAATTTCTATCGATCAATTTACACTATTCTCTTCCTATCAAATAGGTGTATAGGAATTCGATCTATTGGGTCGAATTGACCTAATACCCAATTTGCTACATCTATTTGTTCAGATCAATCTGAAATAATTCTTATCTTAGGATTCGAATCCCCTCCCTTTCCCTAAGAAGAGGAAACCTCGCCGATTTTGAACGCCCGAACCATGATATGCAACTCGCCCAAGGAAAGATCTTATTATTGCTCTCTCATTAGACAACCCACTATCTCTATATCTATTCTGATAGTCTATATCTATTCTCATAGAAAGCGCGTATAGACTTAACAAAACAACTTCTTCTTTGAACAGTAAAGAGGGAAAGAAATCAAAAAAAAAAGGTTCGGCCTTTCTCAGTATCCACTCAGTATCCATCTATAAAGATAGTAAGAGCCCATTCCATTGATTGAAATAGAAAATTTCGGAAGAAGTTTAGGTTGGAATAAATTTCCAATCATCTGAATCCCTTTCGTTTCGAAATACAAACATGGAAATCGCCGAAATATCTCTTTGGTTGAAAGAGTATGATTGAGATCCTAGATTATTTCATTGGAGTCCATGGGATTCGAAATTCAGAGTTTTGATTTTAAATTTCATTGAATAGTTCAAAACGCGTTGCAGAACGATCTATAAAACAATTGATACGGTTTGATTCCTCAACTCAATTAGTAGTACTTCTAGAGCCCACTTCTTCCCCACACTACGAGTGAAAGGGAAAATGTAAAGACTACCATTAAAGCAGCCCAAGCGAGACTTACTATATCCATGCAAATTATGTCCCCTATCTCTATAAATACGAAGGAATTTTTCCATTATTCCTCACTAATAATAGTGGAATCAGTGGCGCAGAGTCAAAAGGGATTCTGACTCAACACTATTGAGAAAACAATCCAATAAATTGATTAGGATTTCGAATCGGGAAAGATTAAACACAAACAAAATACGTAGGAACATCCCAAGGAAATGGGAACATGTAGGAATAAGAATAATAAGGCCTATTCTTTTGTTGTTTTGTTGACCTTCGTAAGTAAAAACAGAAGGGGACAAATCTCTAAAAAAGAGAAATCACTGTCTATTCCAGACCTCTATTTCCCCATTTGATCTAATCCGTACCCCCTTTCCCGATTATCGCTGTGAAACAGGGGGCTGACTCGGGGTTGCCGAAAATAAATTCTTTCCTTTTGCCCCCTTTTTATAAATCTATAAAAGTCAATTTTCCATCCAATCGCCTATTGATTGGATACCTGACCGCTGAGAGATTCTAGCGAGTCCGTCGTATAGAAAGCAACTTGCGCCCCTTTTCAAAACTATTAATTGAGTTTCCCATCAGGCTCTACAATCTGATTCAAGATCCAGTCATTAGAATTCCCTTAGTAATAGAATAATAGAAGGGAATCATGAAGTCTTGATAGCCCCTCTACCAGTTGATTAGACTATTTCCTTGAATCCTGAGTATTTACAATCTTTTCTTTTAGAAAACCTTCAAACCATATGCTTAGAATCAAACAAAGTATCAAGAGTCAGTTTACTCTGCTTCTACCGGGAAGAATTCTGCGCGTTCTTAGAAGAAAAGAAGAGATTTCGAGTTTTTTGTTGATCAGGCGACACCCGGATTTGAACTGGGGAAAAAGGATTTGCAGTCCCCCGCCTTACCACTCGGCCATGCCGCCAAAAGGATACAAAATAGATGTAAATTTTCCCGGATTTCTGAATCTTTATTGTACTTGCATTTTGACTCCCGTTTTCCTTAATCCTTTTTTCCTAAAAAAGGACCCACTTTTGATTGGATTTGATCCATCCCTTCCATCGATTGTATAGTATCTGAAAATAAACAATGCTAAAACCATTCTCTCGCTGAGAAATCAAATGTGTATTTTCAGCCGACAAAACAAATTGGAACCATTAACTATTTTCTCCTTACTTCGAATTCACGAACGATTGGGGATTTGAATCTTCAATTGGGTTTTCCTAATGACATAAGAAAATACAAACTGAGACAGAACTTATCAGTATTGATTTTTTCAATCAAAAAACCCTTCTCAATTTCAATTATAACAAAACATATGAGTATATGTAAACCCCAGAACATAAATTGTTCTAGAGATATCTATTATTTAGATATGTTGTCGATAGAGAATTCTCATAAAATGATCCTACTTCACTTCAATTTTGCATTGAATCGAAATGCTCTTTTGATAGAGCACGACCGGGGCTATCCCGAATAGGACCGGCAAGAAAAGAGAAATCGGATATTATAGCTATCTGCATACGTGTTTAATAAATGCAATTCTTCTTATCCACTTCAAATCATATTCTACTCAAAAATCAGTAAAGTACAAATATCTCTCTTCTCTGTGAATCATTTTTTGAACAAGGAAATCCCTAACCTAAAGGCCGTTAAGTGCTAAAAAAACGGATTCGATCTGATTTTTTTGTCTTTGTCTCCCAAATGCTGAGTCTTTTGATTTTTCTCAAATTCGAATATGTAATATCATAATAATGGTATAAATAATAATGGTCTAATTTGAATCATTTTATTTTTGTTTTGCTATTCTATATAAAACCCTATGACCTTAATAAGTCTAAGTGACAGAATTCTGTTTCTAGGCTTGTTTTATCAATGTTGGATCTATTGCAACTTCCAATTTCAGTAGAAAATTCTCTTTATTCCTCCGTTCATACGGAGTTGATCCATTTCATTCCAACTATGGAGTTGGGTAAAATTTCATGTGATTCAGTAAACAGAATAGAAATTCCATCAGTGCTAGATCGTCGATCTAATTCGATGAAGAATGTACTTAATAATAGAATGGGATTTTTTGATAAATGGGAAATTCAAAATGCTCGGGGATGCAAATGAGGCAATGTCTACAATACCTGCATTTAATCAGATCCAATTTGAAGGATTTTGTAGGTTCATTAATCAGGGTTTGACAGAAGAACTTTATAAGTTTCCAAAAATTGAAGATACAGATCATGAAATCGAATTTCAATTATTTGTGGAAAGGTATCAATTG